TATAATTGAAAATTACAAAGGTTTTTTTTTTGAAAAAAAAAATACTGATTCGTTTTGTATCCATTTTTTTTGGTTTTCTTTTATCATTATTTTCTTTTATCATTATATAAAGATAAGCGGATAAGCAAAGATAAACAAAAATTCAAATCCAAGAATCGTTTCTAAATTTATAGTCAATAGTTAAAGGTTCCGTTTTGTCGTCCTGAATTTTGACTTTTTTCGAATCCACATTTTCTTTTTCAATCGAATTTCAATATAATATAAAAGAAAGGGAAAGTTTTTAGATATTGTGCGTTTTGAGATACGATACATAGAATCGAGGGGGTGGATCCAATCAAAAAAAAAGAAGGGTTTCTTTTAGGCAAGGGATTAAAGAAAGGAAAAAGGAATTCAAAGATGGAAAGTACAAAAAAACAAAAAAGCGAAAGGATTCTCATCTTTTTGTATCATTTTGGCGGCATGGCCGAGCGGTAAGGCGGGGGACTGCAAATCCTCTTTTCCCCAGTTCAAATCCGGGTGTCGCCTGATCAACAAAAAATCTGAAATCCCTTATTCTGGTTTTCTAATTGATATAACTCCTCGAGTTTTCCCCAACAAAACAAAAACAAGTGCAGGAAAAAGGCTCTTGATACTTTTTTTTTCTTTTTGACTGTTGCGGAGAATTCCACGGATATATTATAATATTAGTGAACACGAATTCTTTTACATTTTTTTCATATTCATAGAGATAGGGGACATTAGTCATATGGATATAGTAAGTCTCGCTTGGGCGGCATTAATGACAGTCTTTACATTTTCCCTGTCACTCGTAGTATGGGGAAGAAGTGGACTATAGAAGTATTTTGAATTGATTTGAGGAATCAAACTGGATTTATTGTTTTCTCGATCGTTCTTTTTTTACTATTTAATTAGTTTTTACGATTTACTACTGGGGGGAGGAATATATTCTATGAATAATACCCTTTCTCCATCACTGCAATACAGTTACTTCGCTTATATTATTATCTTAAATTAAAAAAAAAAAGGGGGGGGGCACCAAAATGAAACCTTTTTTTTTTCAAACCAAACATTTTAAACAAAATCAAGAGATTTTTTGAAAACGTGAGTTTATGGGAACTGTTTTTGCCGTTTTTACGGCCGTTTGTACAGCCTACAATTTCTGCTTCCGGCTCGATCAGGAGTGCTATAAATACGAAGATGTGGAAACAATTGGAAAAAGAACAATTGGAATAAAATAAAAATAAAAAAGAGGAGAATGTGAAATCAGAAAAAAAGAAAAGTGATAAAGAATTAGAAATAAAAAATACAAAAAACGCAGCAAAATAAAAATCCAAAGCATATAAAATTTCGACCTAGGCCCCCCTTACTTAATTTTTTTTTTTCAGAAGATACAATAAAACGGACTAATGGAAATTATGAGAAGGGAGATTGATATCGGTCAAAGAAGATATGTCTATTGGAGATATGGTAGAAAGAAAATATGTTTCTTTCTACCATACTATCAGGTTTTAGAGAATACGGCTGATTCTAGTCCATTCATTAATCTTTGCTAAGAAGTCAAGTTTTAATCACTTTGACTGACTGTTTTTACGTATATTATAAGTAAAAAGGCGGTAGGAACTAGAATGAACAGCGCAGTAGCAATAAAAGCAAGAATATTTACTTCCATAATTTCATTTTTTTTTTACTTTACAATAACTCGGGATTTAATCCCATAGAGATGATAAAATTGTCGCCTGTCAATTCAATGCCATGCAATGAATTACATTACATTTCAAAGACATCGAAACGGATCAATATCATGAATAACAATATCTAAGCTATCAAATCGATTCACTGTCGAGAATTGAATAGTATAACATAGAAAGATCTTTTATCCACACCTAATCCAAAATTCAATTCGATTCTTGGTCCAATCAAAAGAATTTCTTTCCGTTATTTATAAATTCTTGTCCTCTCTTTCTTTTCTATAACCTACTGCCTTTCTTGTACAATCAGTCTCATCTGACCGTTTTTCCACTTCCGCAGTTTACAAATGGTTTACAAATAAAAGAAGTGCGAGTCCCTGTAGAAAAGGATCAATCTAATATTCCATCAAATTCACCAGTTTACTTTTTTGACAAGGACTTAAAAAAAAAAAAAAATAAACAAAGCAATAAATATGCAATTTGATTTGAATAAGATCGATTGTTTCCAATTCACTCTAATACTAGTAATTAGTAATTGAACAACAAAAGAAAACACGAAACAAAGGGTAAAGACTCTTTGATTCAAAGCCTTCTCAAAGTCTTCTATCAAAGTAACTATGCTATGTTAAATTCATTTTGATGTTAAATTCATTTTGTATCGTACAAGAAATGAATTTCATTTGTGTGTGTATATGCGTTCACAGAAAGCATAACAAACATATGTTACTCTATTCTATTATATACACATCACGGACAATCGAAAAACCGCATCCGGTGCACGATCTCTTGGAATTTAAAATATGATGGATTCTACCAGTACTTGGATCAATTCACATATCTTTCTCTGTGCCATCAATTGGTACTGATTAAAGGAATGAAAATTACCCTATTTGTTTGATCAGAAATGAGAAAAAAGAAAAAAAAAAAAGAAGGAGCCCCTCGGGGATGAATTGCTGGTTTTTGTGTTATTGGATCCGTCGGGACTGACGGGGCTCGAACCCGCAGCTTCCGCCTTGACAGGGCGGTGCTCTGACCAATTGAACTACAATCCCAGTGAAATAAAGGAAAGTGCACAGCATACATATTCTTATGCTTTCATTCAATCTTTTTTCGATTTCTTAGATTAGAAGGGACGCGCTGTAACAAAAACAAAGAGAAGTACGAGTGATCTAGTTTTATCCACACGGATATGCACGTTAGTCAGAGCAGCAGGGATTACTAGTTACTAGTAATCCTTTCGTTGTTGCCAAATCGATCGATAATCCATTTTTCAATGATTTTTTCTTTTCCTTACTTTACCCTTTTGATTAAACTTTCTATTTATAAAAATTCTGATATGAATCTAGATGGTTATCATGGTCAGAATTTTTATAAATAGAGCAACTAAAAAAAAATAATAGTAGGGATGGATGGATCGGAATCGGAAAAGTGGACTTTTTTATTCTTCCCCATTTGGCATTTCTGAAAAAAAAAATGGGTTATATCATTTCATGGCGGATCCGCGAATTTTTGGGCCGAGCTGGATTTGAACCAGCGTAGACATATTGTCAACGAATTTACAGTCCGTCCCCATTAACCGCTCGGGCATCGACCCAGGAAGAATCAATTCTAGCTTTATTGATAATCCACGATCAACTTCCTTTCGTAGTATCCTACCCCCAGGGGAAGTCGAATCCCCGCTGCCTCCTTGAAAGAGAGATGTCCTGAACCACTAGACGATGGGGGCATACTTGCCTAACCGCCATCATACTATGTTCATAGTATGAGCAGTTTTTTGAAATTGTCAATATACAATAGAATGGAATGATATGACTAGACCCGCCGGGTTTTCTTTTATGATTCCTTTTTTGATTCGGTATTTATTCGGTATTTATACTCATGAATCGAATCAGTCATTTTAATCGTCACTCCATTGTATTATTCTCTATAGACTAACAGAAATTTATTACATACTTATTACATACAATATTATTCCATACAATAAGTATAATAAAAAACAATACAAAAGAGTAAATAATTTATCGTTACCCAAGCCATCAATACAAACTGCTCTTCATTATATTTATAATAATAAAGAAAAAGAAGGAAACAAGATTCCGTTAAACAAGATACAAAGTATATGGCCTTTGCGAGTTCGGGAATCGAGTCATGAAAAAGAAACCATATTAATAAAAAAAGAAGCATACAAAAAAACCTTTTTTTTAGAGATTAGCTTGACTTTGTGTTACTATTTTCGTTCGCCTATATAATGTGTTAAGTAAATCATTTGCATATGTTAAGCAAATTCACATTTTCATTTCGGAATAACCCACCAGTCACTATGAGTTTACTGCATATACTTATATATGTAAATATCTATCTATATATGAGTCTATAGAGTCTATAGATAGATCTTTTCTGTCTAGTGATTCATTCAGTAATTGAATAAAACAGCCCTTTTAACTCAGTGGTAGAGTAACGCCATGGTAAGGCGTAAGTCATCGGTTCAAATCCGATAAGGGGCTTTGGCCTTCTTTTTTTTTTTTTTTATAAAACTTCAGTGCGAAAGGAGTATTCATATGTAACCAAAGAAGAGAGATATTGTTGATATTTGTAATAAAAAAAAATCATATATTTCGAAAAGAAAGTTGAACATTTTTTTAGTATAATATAATCAATAATGATAAGTCGTCTCTTGAATCGAATCGACAAATAACACAAATAAATAATAAAAAAATCAATATATCAATATAAATATACATAAAAAAATTAAATATCAATTTTTTATATTATTTATCTATATTATTATAATAATATTATTATATTAATATTAATATTTTATATTAAGTGTTAAGATCAATATTATATTAAATTAATCTATTATATATATATAGTATTCTGATATATATATTTCTGATTTTCTATGTTTCTATTCTATTTTTTTTTTTCATTATATTCTATATTCTTCCAATCAACTCCATTCTAAAGAGTTGTAAACATTATAAATCAACAAAAGAAAAAGTAAGTGGATCTAACCCATTGAATTGGAACTATATCCACTATTATGATATTAAAATTCGATCGAGGTGAAATTGGAACAGTAGATCTTTTTTTATTTCATATTTTTTTTTGACTCCGCAAGAATCCGTCGATATTTCCGATTAAATCTTCTTGTTCCTAAATGTTCCATAGGAGTCAATTAATATTCTATTTCTCTATAGGGAAACGTTTATTTCAAGTTACAACCTTTTTCAATATCTTATCTTTCTTTAATTCCAGAGCACAACAAGATCTTTTGATGGTTTTGTTCTGACAATATTATATAGAGTGGAT